ATTTTTTTTTTTTTGAATTTTATAATAAAAAAAAAAAAAAGAACTAAATAAATAGGATTTAGATATTAATAGATTCTATGTTTTAGAAGATTTTATAAATTAAATGAATAATAATATGTTAATTTTTTATTTGTCATATTAATTATGTATTGTATATATTTATTTATCTTATAACTTTTTAGTAATAAATTTAAATACAAGTTTAATATTTTTTATTTTTAAACAAATATATATAAATATCTTTGATATTATTATTTAAACAATTATTAACTCATAAAAATTAAAATAAGTGGGGCGGCTTATTAAAATTTTTTGAAAAAAAATGATTAAACATTTCTGTTTGTGTGGATAAAAATAGGGCAAATTTTGGGATTTTTTTTTTGTTCCTTTTTTTTATTTGGCTATTTGGTATGGATCGGGAGGAAATCACTGGAGTTTGTTAGTTAATTATTTTTGGTTATTATAAATTTTTAGTGGGTCTATAAAAGAGGTTTATTTTATAAAGTTTTATTTTAGCTTTAAAATTTAATTGATTTTTTTTTTGTATGCATGATTTTTTACTGATTTAGATGATTTTTTTTGCAGTATTTAATATTATAAATTTAGGAAACTGAGATTTAGAAAATTTTCTTAATATTAACAAAAGTTGTGCCAGCAGTTGCGGTTATACAATTGATATGATTAAATTTTTTTAGTATATAATTAATTTTTATTTATTTATTTATTGAATTTTAAGTTTTTTAAGTGAAATTTTAAATTTAAATTGAATATAATTTAAGTATTTATGATATTTATTAAATTTATTTTTAAACTAGGATTAGATACCCTATTATTTTAAATGTAAATTTTTTTACTTAATTAGTATTAGCTATTTTCTTGAAAATTAAAGAATTTGGCGGTATTTTAGTCTTTTCAGAGGAACCTGTTCTGTAATTGATAGTCCACGATTTAATTTACTTGGTTTAGAAGCTTGTATATCGTCGTTTTTGATTATTTTAAAAGAATATTAATGATCAATATTTTATATAAAAATGTAAATCAGATCAAGGTGCAGTTTATAATTAAGAAGAAATGGGTTACAATAAATTTATTTATATGGTTTAAGGATTGAAAAATTTCTTTTTAAAGTGGATTTGGAAGTAATAATTTTAAATTAAATTTTATGATTAAGGCTCTAAAATATGTACATATTGCCCGTCACTCTCATTATTTTGAGATAAGTCGTAACAGAGTAGATGTACTGGAAAGTGTATCTAGAATGATCAGATTAGAGCTTGATTAGGAAGTTTTTTATTTACATTAAAGAGGTAATCGTGCAATTCGATTTAATTTGAATTAATTTATTTATTTAATTAGTTTTTTGAAATATCTTTTTTTTTTATTATTTTTAATGAAATAATTGTTTTTATTATAGAGTAATAGTAAAGTGATTGAATATTAAAATATAATGAAAATTTAAATTTTCAAAAGAAAAATTAGTTTTTTGTACCTTGTGTATCAGGGTTTATTAATTTTTTATTAAAGATTTAATTTTCTCGAATTAAGAAGAGTTAATTTATAATTTATTTTATTGTTAAATAAATATTTAGAATTATAGGTTAGGGGAGAAATTTTAATCGTTTCTTAATATATCTAGTTTTTTGGGAAATAAGTTTAATTTATTAATTTATAATATTTTTTTATTAGTTTAATTTAATATTAGTAGTTAATTATTTCTGAGGGGATAAGCTTTTGGGAATATTGTTAAAATTTGTATTTTGTATTATGAGTTGTAGAATTAGAATTGTTTATCATTTTGAGGATGTTATAATTTATTTATTTGAATATAATTTATTATTATTTAGATTTTTTACTGAAAAGTTAATTTTAATTTAGTTTTTTAAGTTATAATGATAGAATTAGTATAATTTAATGTATTTATAAGTTTAATTGTTAGGTTATGTAAAGGAACTCGGCAAATTAATTTTTCGCCTGTTTAATAAAAACATGTCTTTTTGATTATGATTTAAAGTCTGGCCTGCCCGTTGATAGTAATTAAATGGCTGCAGTATTTTGACTGTACTAAGGTAGCATAATAATTAGTTTTTTAATTGAAAACCAGAATGAATGGCTGAACGAGAAAGAAACTGTCTCTATTTAATTTAAATTAAAATTTAATTTTTAAGTGAAAAAGCTTAAATAATTATAAAAGACGAGAAGACCCTATAGAGTTTTACATTATAAATAAAGTAAATTTATTGGAAATTGAAAATTTTTTTATAATAATGTTTTGTTGGGGTGACAGTAAGATTGATTAAACTCTTATTAATAAAATCATTAATTTATGTATTATTGATCTAATTTTTTAATTAAAAGAATAAATTACCTTAGGGATAACAGCGTAATCTTTTTAGAGAGTTCTTATCGAAATTAAGGGTTGCGACCTCGATGTTGGATTAAAGTTAATTTTTGGCGTAAAGGCTAAAAATATTAAGTCTGTTCGACTTTTAAAACTTTACATGATCTGAGTTTAAACCGGTGTGAGCCAGGTTGGTTTCTATCTTTATTTAATTAAAATGCTTTAGTACGAAAGGACCAAGTATTTCATAAATTATGTGTTTATTTGAATAAGTATTAGTTACTTTGGCAGATTAGTGCAATGGATTTAGAATCTATTTATGTAGTTTATATACATGTAATATTTGTATTTATTTGATTTAGTTGTTTTATTTATTAGAGGTTTAATTTTAATTGTTTGTGTTTTAGTTTCAGTGGCTTTTTTTACTTTACTTGAGCGTAAAGTTTTAGGGTATATTCAAATTCGTAAAGGTCCTAATAAGGTTGGAATTATAGGAATTCCACAGCCTTTTAGAGATGCAATTAAACTTTTTAGAAAGGAACATTTTATTCCTTTAATGGCTAATTATTATTCTTATTATTTTTCTCCTATTTTTGGGTTGTTTTTATCATTATTGATTTGATTTTGTATGCCTTTTATATCTATTTTAATTAATTTTAATTTTGGTATTTTATTTTTTTTGTGTTGTTCAAGATTAATAGTATATTCAATTATAATTGCTGGTTGATCTTCAAATTCGAATTATTCTTTACTTGGTAGTCTTCGTTCTGTTGCTCAAACTATTTCGTATGAAGTTAGTTTGGCTTTAATTTTGATTTCTTTTTTGATTTTAATTTTTAGTTTAAATATAATTGATTTTTTTAAGTATCAGAGATATATTTGAATTATGTTTATGAGTTTGCCTTTATGTATAGTTTGGTTTGTTTCAAGGTTAGCAGAGACTAATCGTACTCCATTTGATTTTGCTGAAGGGGAGTCTGAATTAGTATCTGGATTTAATGTTGAGTATGGAGGGGGAGGATTTGCTCTTATTTTTTTAGCTGAATATTCAAGAATTTTATTTATGAGAATATTATTTTGTTTAATTTTTTTGGGTGGGGATATTTTTACGTGATTTTTTTTTTTGAAATTAAATTTTATTTCTTTTTTATTTATTTGAGTTCGAGGGACTTTACCTCGTTTTCGTTATGATAAGTTAATGTATTTGGCTTGGAAAAGATTTTTACCTGTTTCTTTAAATTTTTTACTTTTTTTTTTTGGGTTTAAGTTGTTTATTTTTTCTTTAATAATTTAGTTAATAAATTTTAGTATTAAAGTTAATAGAGTTTTACTCTTTCTTATATTTTCAAAATATATACTTAAATTACAAGTTCATTAACTAATTTTTGTAAATTAAAATTTCTCATAGTTTTGTTAATAGAGGGTTTATGATGAAATATAAAAAGTAAATGATAGTTAGAATTTGACCAGTAATAATATAAGGATCTTCAACTGGCCGTGCACCAATTCATGTAAGAAGGATTACTGTAGTTGTTATTATTCAGAATATAATTTTATTTAATGGATAGAATTGATTTCTTTGAAAAGTTTTCTTTTCTGTGAATGGAAGAATAAAAAGAATTGCAACTGATATAGCTAAAGCAATTACTCCTCCTAATTTATTGGGAATTGATCGTAGAATTGCGTAGGCAAATAAAAAATATCATTCGGGTTGAATATGTACTGGGGTAACTAAAGGGTTTGCTGGGGTGAAGTTTTCAGGGTCTCCTAGTATATAAGGATTGAAAAGGGTAAGAATTATTAGGATTAGTAAAGTAATTATATATCCTACAATATCTTTAAAAGAAAAGTATGGATGAAAAGGAATTTTATCGATGTTGCTATTTGTTCCTATTGGATTATTGGAACCTGTTTGATGAAGGAATAAAAGGTGAATTATTACTAGTGCAGTGATAATAAAAGGTAGAATGAAGTGGAGGGCAAAGAAGCGGGTTAATGTAGCATTATCAACTGCGAATCCACCTCATAATCATTGTACAATAGTAGTTCCCAGGTAGGGAATTGCTGATACTAAATTAGTAATTACTGTGGCTCCTCAGAATGATATTTGACCTCATGGAAGAACATAACCAAGAAAGGCTGTTGCTATAACTATAAAGAAAATTAGTACTCCAACAGTTCATGTTAGATGAAGATTATATGATCTATAATATATTCCCCGACCAATATGTGAGTAGATACAAATAAAGAAAAATGATGCTCCATTAGCATGGATAGTTCGGAGAAGTCATCCATAATTTACGTCTCGACAAATATGAATTATTCTGTTGAATGCGGAATCAATTCTTGCTGTAAAATGTATTGCTAAAAATATACCTGTAATGATTTGAATTATTAAGCATAGTCCTAGTAGTGAGCCGAAGTTTCATCATGTTGAGATATTTGAGGGTGATGGTAGGTCAATTAATGCATTATTAATGATTTTTGTTACTGGGGAGATTTTACGTATTGGAGTTTTCATTTGTCAGAGAATAGTTTAATTAAAATATTAATTTTGGAGATTAATGATAGGATTTCAGTTCTTTTTCTGATTTAATGTTTTTGTCGTAGGGGTCCGTGTTTAATATTAGTAATTTTTACAACAGCAATTAAAGAAATTAATAAGTAAATAATAATAAATGTTAGGATGATTCTAGAAGGAGGGTTTAAATATTTTCTTAAAGTTAAGTTGAATATATGATTTTGATTTAATATGGTTAAATCTGTGGAGAATATATTTATGTTAATAATAAGTTTATCTATGAATATTTGTATTAGCGTTAATATTAAAATTATAATTGCTGTTAGTGTTATTAATTTATTTGAGTATTTAAATATTTCATTTGATGCAATTCTTGTTATATAAATGAATAGGACTAATATTCCCCCAATTATGATTAGGAATAGAATATATGAGAATCAAAAATTATGATTATATATTCCTGTAATTATTGAAATTACTGATGACTGAACTAATAAAATAAAACCTATTGACAAGGGATGTTTTATGAATAGAAACAGGGTTGATATTGTAATTGAGATTGATATTAAAATTAAGATTTAAATTTATTTAAGTTTTAAAAGAATTTCTTATTTTTGATTTACAAGACCAATATTTTTATTAAATTATTAAAACTAATGTTAACATATATGTTTGTTTCAATTTTTATATATTTTTTTGGTTTAATTGTTTTTTGTATGAAACGTAAACATTTGCTTTTAATACTTTTAAGATTAGAATTTATTATTTTAAGGCTTTATTTTAATATATTTATTTATTTTAGGTTTATAAACTATGAATATTATTTTAGGATAATTTTTTTATCAATAAGAGTGTGTGAAAGAGCTTTAGGATTATCAATTTTGGTAAGAATAATTCGTACCCATGGAAATGATTATTTTCAAACTTTTAATGTTTTATGATAAAATTTATTTTTATGATGGTATTTTTGATTCCTTTAGGATTTTTTGTTAATAGATTTTGGTTGATTCAATTATTTTTTTTTTTTATATTTTTTATTTTTATATTAAATTTTAGCTTTAATTTTATTTTTGTTAATGTTAGTTATTATTTTGGTTGCGATCTTTTGTCTTTTGTTATAGTTTTACTTAGTTTTTGAATTTGTTCATTGATATTTATGGCTAGAGAGAAGATTTATAAATTAAGTTTTTTTTATAATTTATTTTCATTTATAATAATTTTTTTAATAATTAGATTATTTTGTGCTTTTAGAACTATAAATTTATTTGTATTTTATTTATTTTTTGAGTCGAGATTAATTCCAACATTAATTTTAATTCTTGGATGAGGATATCAACCTGAGCGTATTCAAGCAGGTGTATATTTGTTGTTTTATACAATATTTGCTTCTTTGCCAATATTGATTTCTGTTTTTTATTTATATGAAAAATTTAATTCCTTGGATTTTTTTTTTTTTTCTTCTGTTGATAATTTATTTTTGTATTTATGTTTAAATTTTGTTTTTTTTATTAAAATGCCTATATTTTTTGTTCATTTATGGTTACCAAAAGCTCATGTGGAGGCTCCTGTTTCTGGTTCAATAATTTTAGCAGGGGTAATATTAAAGTTAGGGGGTTATGGTCTTGTTCGTTTAATAGTATTATTTATGTCTTTAGGAATAAGAATTAATTTTGTTTTTATTACTATTAGATTATTTGGGGGATTAATAATTTCTTTAGTTTGTTTACGTCAGAGTGATATAAAGTCTTTAATTGCTTATTCTTCAGTAGCTCATATAGGATTAGTATTGGGAGGAATTATAACATTAAATTATTGAGGATTTTGTGGAGCTTTAATAATAATAATTGCCCATGGATTATGTTCTTCTGGTTTGTTTTGTTTGGCAAATATTTCTTATGAGCGTTTAATGAGTCGAAGATTATTTTTAAATAAGGGGTTTATTAATTTAATACCTAGAATGTCTCTTTGATGATTTCTTTTTTGTTCTTCTAATATGGCTGCTCCTCCTTCATTGAATTTGATGGGTGAGATTATTTTAATTAATAGTTTAATTGGTTGAGGTTATCTTTCTATAATTATATTAATATTTATATCTTTTTTAAGAGCTGCTTATTCTTTATATTTATATTCTTATAGTCAACATGGGAAAATTTATTCAGGGATTTATTGTTTTAGGTCGGGATATGTGCGTGAATATTTATTGTTGTTGTTGCATTGACTTCCTTTAAATATTTTAGTTTTAAAGGCTGAATTTATTATATTATTTATTTATTTGAATAGTTTAATTAAAATATTGGTTTGTGGAACCAAAGATATAATTTATTATTTTAGATAATTAAGATTTCAATTTGTTTAATTTATTTTTTGAATTTATTATTTTTTAGTATGATTTCTTTTTTTTTTAGAATTTATTTTATAATTATTGATTATAGGTTAATATTTGAATTTAATGTTATTAGTATTAATTCTTCTTGTGTTGTTATATCAATTTTGTTAGATTGAATATCTTTATTATTTATGAGTTTTGTTTTATTTATTTCTTCTATAGTAATTTTTTATAGAGAGGATTATATAATGGGCGATTTAAATATAGATCGTTTTATTATATTAGTTTTTATATTTGTTTTATCTATAATATTATTAATTATTAGTCCTAATTTAATTAGTATTTTATTAGGATGGGATGGTCTTGGATTGGTTTCTTATTGTTTAGTTATTTATTATCAGAATTTTAAGTCATTTAATGCTGGAATAATTACTGCTCTTTCTAATCGTATTGGTGATGTAGCTTTATTAATATCTATTGCTTGAATATTAAATTATGGAAGATGGAATTATATTTATTACTTGGATTATATAAAAGAGGATTATGTAATAATTTTAATTTCTTTTTTAGTAGTGTTAGCAGGAATAACTAAGAGTGCTCAGATTCCTTTTTCTGCTTGGTTACCAGCTGCTATAGCAGCTCCTACTCCTGTTTCTTCTTTGGTTCATTCGTCTACTTTAGTTACTGCTGGAGTATATTTGTTGATTCGATTTAATTTTTGTTTTAGAAATTTATTAATAATGATTTTGTTATTTATTTCAAGAATAACAATATTTATAGCGGGATTAGGTGCTAATTATGAATATGATTTAAAAAAAATTATTGCTTTATCTACATTAAGTCAGCTTGGATTAATAATAAGGATTCTTTCCTTAGGGGAGTATATATTGGCATTTTTTCATTTATTAACTCATGCTTTATTTAAAGCTTTACTTTTTATATGTGCTGGATGTATAATTCACAATCTTGGTAATCATCAAGATATTCGGTTTATAGGGGGTTTAATTAATAAATTACCTTTAACTTCTTGTTTTTTTATTATTTCTAATCTTTCTTTATGTGGATTACCTTTTTTATCTGGGTTTTATTCAAAGGATTTAATTTTAGAAATTTCTTCAATAAGATATCTTAATTTATATATTTATTTAGTTTTTTTTTTATCTACAGGATTAACAGTTTGTTATACTTTTCGATTAGTTTATTATTCTTTAGTTGGTGATTTTAATTATAATTCTAATTATTTATTAAGTGATAGAAGTTTTTATATGTTGAGTGGAATGATAGGATTAATTTTTATAGTAATTTTTGGGGGTAGATTGTTGATTTGAATTATGTTTCCTAGTCCTTATTTTATTTGTCTATCATTATTTATAAAGCTTTTAACATTATTAGTAACTTTAATAGGAGCTTGAATTGGTTATCAGTTTTCAAAGTTTTCTTTATTTTTTTCATTAAAAAGAAAAAGTTTTTTTGGTAGAAGATTATTTTTTTCTTCTATATGAAATATATCTTTTATTTCTACTTTTGGAGTAAATTTTTATCCTATTTATTTAGGGGGATTGGTTTATAAAAGGTTTGATAATGGGTGATCGGAATATTTAGGTAGTCAAAATATTTATTTAAATATTAAAAGTTTATCTATTTTTAGTCAGATTTTGTTTAATAATAGATTAAAGATTTTTTTACTTATAGTTGTGATTTGAGTTTCTGTTTTAATAATTTATTTATTTTACTTAAATAGCTTATTTAGAGCATAATATTGAAGATATTAAGGAAATATTTTTATTTTTAAGTATTTATGAGAAGTTATTCTAATTTTACAATGAAAATGTAATGTTTTTATAAACTACATAAATAGAAATATTAACAGATTTTCACTGCTAAGGTTAAAAGTTAGAAGCTTTTTCCTGAATTTCATATTTCTTTAATTGGAGATTATCTCATTTCTATCATTAACAGTGATATACCTCTTTTTGGTTTCAATTAAAAGTAAGGATGTTTTTATCATCATAATTTTAGGTCGAAACTAAATACAAATTTTTGTTTCTTACTTAAGATAAATTGATGAACAATACTTTTTAACTGCAAATTAAATGTTATATTTAACTATTATCCTATTTTGCTCATGTAAGTGCTCCTTGATTTCATTCATGATATAGACCTACTAAAAGGATGAAGATAAAGAATAGGATGATATAGAAGAAATAAAGGATATTTCTAATTTTTATAGTTAAAATTATTGGGATTAATAAAGTAATTTCTACATCAAAGATTAGGAAAATTACTGCAATTAAGAAAAATTGTAATGAGAAAGGTAGTCGGGCAGATGATTTTGGATCAAATCCACATTCAAATGGGGATCTTTTTTCTCGATCTATAAAAGTTTTTTTTGAGATTATATTCGAGATTAATATTATAATGAATGTGATTATTATGATTATTATTGATAAGAATGATATAATAAGAATTATTTATGCTAATGTTTAGATCTTTTAATTGGAAGTTAAAAATATTTATTATACTACATAAATATCTACCTCATCAGTAAATAGAGATATAAAGGAATAATCATACTACATCAACAAAGTGTCAGTATCATGCAGCTGCTTCAAATCCAAAGTGATGAATTGGTGAAAAGTGATTTAGATATAGTCGTAGTAGACATACTGAAAGAAATGAAGTTCCAATGATAACATGAATTCCATGGAATCCTGTTGCTACAAAAAATGCTGATCTATAAACTGCATCAGAAATAGCAAAAGGGGCTTCATAATATTCAAGGGCTTGGAGTGCTGAAAAATAAAATCCTAAAATAATAGTAAAAGATAGTCCTTGAATAGCTTGTTTGTAGTTATTTTCTATTAATCTGTGATGAGCTCATGTGACAGTAATTCCTGATCTTAATAGAATTAAAGTATTCAGAAGAGGAACTTGAATTGGATTAAATGGTTGAATGCCTTTAGGGGGTCACAGTATTCCTAGCTCAATTGTTGGTGATAATCTACTGTGAAAAAATGCTCAAAAAAATGAAATGAAGAAGAATACTTCTGATGTAATAAATAAAATTATTCCCCATCGTAATCCTATGGTTACTGTATAAGTATGTAATCCTTGAAGAGTTCCTTCTCGTGAAATATCTCGTCATCATTGATATATAATTATTAAGGTAATTAATGACCCTATTGAAAATAAATTAATTTCATAGAAATGGAATCATTTTGTTAGTCCAATTAATGTAATTGATGCTCTAGCTGCTCCTAAAATAGGCCATGGTCTAGCTTCTACTAAGTGAAATGGATGGTTTTTATGAAGATTCATTAGTTTACTTCTCTTGAGTAAAGAGTTCTTAAGATAGCAAATACATATGATTGAATAATTGCTACAGCTGATTCCAGAATTAATAATAAGATTTGTGTAATAATAAGTAGATTTAATATTGTAATTGTTAGGGATGATCCCGTGTTTCCTAATAGAGTTATTAATAGGTGACCAGCGATTATATTTGCTGCTAGTCGAATAGCAAGAGTTCCTGGACGAATAATATTACTGATAGTTTCAATACATACTATAAATGGTATTAAAGCAGGAGGAGTTCCTTGTGGAACTAAATGGGCTAGTATATGAATTGTGTTATTAATTCAACCAAAGATTATAAATCTTAATCATAAAGGTAAGGCTAAGGAGAGAGTTAACGATAAGTGTCTTGTTCTTGTAAAAATGTAGGGAAATAGTCCTAGGAAATTATTGAATATGATTATTGAGAATAAGGAGATAAATAGAAGAGTTGTTCCTTTTATTTTATTAATATTTAAAAGGATTTTAAATTCTTTATGTAGGGTGAGTGAAATTTTTATTCATAGGGAATTAATTCGTGATGGAATAATTCAATATATTGAAGGAAGAATTATTAATCCTAGAAAAGTTCTTATTCAATTAAATGATAAATTTAAATTGGTGGAAGGGTCGAATGTTGAGAATAAATTTGTTATCATTTTCAGTTAAATAATAATTTTATTTTTTTTGAGTATAATTGTGTATTATATTTTAGAGAGAAATAGTTAAATGAATTAAAAATGATGTAAATTGAGATAAAAAATAGGAATAGAGTTAATCAATTTATTGGAGCTATTTGTGGGATAAAAAATTACTTATTGAAGTTATTTTAGTTTGACAAACTAATGTTATAATTTAACTAAATTTTTCATTAGAAGTAGTTGCTAAATTACTATTATGTGGTTTAAGAGACCATTACTTGCTTTCAGTCATCTAATGAATTATTTAATTTTAAAATTCAGTTAATAAATCTTTTTATTGAGATTCTTTCAATAGAAATAGGTATAAATCTATGATTAGCTCCGCAGATTTCTGAACATTGACCAAAAAATAATCCTGGACGGTTTACTAGAAGAGTTGCTTGATTTAATCGTCCAGGAGTTGCGTCTACTTTTACTCCCAGAGATGAAATTGTTCATGAATGAATTACGTCGGCTGCCGTGATTAATATTCGGATTTGTGAATTGAATGGTAGAACTGTTCGGTTATCTACATCTAATAATCGGAAATTAAATTTTTCTATATTTTTTTGAGGACTTATGTATGAATCAAATTCGGAATTTATAAAATCTGAATATTCGTAAGATCAATACCATTGATGACCAATTGTTTTAATTGATACTAATGGGTTGTTAATTTCATCAAGTAAGTATAGAAGTTGAAGAGATGGAAGTGCAATAAAAATTAGAGTAATTGCTGGTAGAATAGTTCAAATTAATTCGATTGTTTGGCCTTCTAGAAGAAATCGATGAGTGTATAAATTAAAGAATAATCTTCCTATTAAATATCCAACGATTGAAATAATTATTAATAAAATAATTAAGGTATGATCATGAAAAAAAATTAACTGTTCTATTAATGGAGAAGATCTGTTTTGAGTAAAGATTATATTTCAGGTTGCTATTTCTAAAGAAAGTTGACTTTATGTACGGAGTTTAAGACCATTGCACTATTCTGCCACATTAGAAATTTGATAATATAGGGAGTTCAGAATAACTATGTTCTGCTGGAGGTAATTTTTGTAATCATTCAATTGATGAAGTTATTTGAATGGGAAATACTGTTTTTCGCATAGAAGTTATTCTTTCTCATATAATGTAAACTAATAAGGCGGTTCCTACTAAGGAAATTAAGGATCCAATGGAAGAAATTACATTTCATGGTAAATAAGCATCTGGATAATCAGAGTATCGTCGTGGTATTCCTCTAAGCCCTAAGAAGTGCTGTGGAAAGAATGTTATATTTACTCCTGTAAATATAATTAAAAATTGAATTTTTAATAATTTATTATTTAATGAAAGTCCTGTAAATAGAGGATATCATTGAACTAATCCTGCTATAATTGCAAATACTGCCCCTATAGATAGAACGTAGTGAAAATGTGCTACTACATAGTAGGTATCATGTAAAATAATATCAATTGATGAATTAGCAAGAACTACGCCTGTTAATCCCCCTACAGTGAAAAGAAATACAAACCCTAGAGTTCACAGTAGCGCTGGGGAATAATTTAGTTGTGTACCATGAAGAGTAGCAAGTCATCTGAAAATTTTAATTCCTGTTGGAACGGCAATAATTATTGTTGCGGAAGTGAAATATGCCCGTGTATCAACATCTATTCCTACTGTAAATATATGATGAGCTCATACAATAAATCCTAGAAGACCAATTGCTAATATGGCGTAAATTATTCCTAAGGCTCCAAAGGTTTCCTTTTTTCCTCTTTCTTGGCTAATAATATGAGATACTAAACCAAATCCTGGAAGAATTAGAATATATACTTCTGGATGTCCAAAAAATCAGAATAAGTGTTGATAGAGAATTGGGTCTCCACCTCCTATTGGGTCAAAGAATGAAGTATTAAGATTTCGATCTGTTAATAGTATAGTAATTGCTCCTGCTAAAACAGGGAGAGATAGGAGTAGGAGAATTGCAGTAATTAATACTGATCATACAAATAAAGGTATTCGGTCAAATCTTATTCCTGGGGATCGTATATTGATTACTGTTGTAATGAAGTTTACTGCACCTAAAATTGAGGATACACCTGCTAGATGTAAACTAAAAATTGCTAAATCTACTGAAGATCCTCTGTGGGCAATATTTCTTGCTAGGGGTGGATATACAGTTCACCCAGTACCAACACCTCTTTCTACTATTCTTCTTATTAATAAAAAAGTTAAGGATGGAGGTAATAACCAAAATCTTATATTATTTATACGTGGGAAGGCTATATCAGGAGCTCCTAATATTAAGGGAACTAATCAATTTCCGAATCCTCCAATTATAATTGGTATAACTATGAAGAAAATTATAATAAATGCATGAGCGGTTACAATAACGTTGTAAATTTGATCATCTCCAATTAGAGATCCTGGACTTCCTAGTTCTGCTCGAATTAAGAGTCTTAAGGATATTCCTAATATTCCTGATCATGATCCAAGAATTAAGTAAAGAGTTCCAATGTCTTTGTGGTTTGTTGAGAATAATCATTTGTTCGGTAAGATGGCTGAGCATAGGCGATAAATTGTAAATTTATTTACGAAATTAATTTCTTTTACCAGTCTTATAGTCAACAATGATTTTAATTTGCAAAATTAAAGGAGAATTCAGTTCTAAGGCTTAAAGAATTTACTTTATTGTTAGCTTTGAAGGCTAAGAGTTTATTTAACTTAAATCCTTGTTTAAGTTAAATTAAAAGTTAATATTATAGCATTATTTATTTTAAAACAAGAAATTTAATTTGTATTAAAATTTATTGTTAAGAAGTTATGAAAGATGATATATTTATAGTTTGCTTAACTAATATGACAAATAAAAAATTAACATATTATTATTCATTTAATTTATAAAATCTTCTAAAACATAGAATCTATTGATATTTAAAATCTATTTGTTTAGTTTTTTTTTTTTTTTTATAACCATCTGAATATTAATGTGCAAATTACTAAACTAATAATTGAGATGAAGTTGAAGATTATGATTGTTTGATTTTTAATTATTTTTTTTTCTAATAGAGTGTTTCAGTTTGGTTCTTCTATATTTATTAATATTGATGAGAATGTGATTCGTATATAAAAGTAAAGGGTAATTAATGTAAGGATTACTATAATAAATGGTAATAATAATATATTATTGTTAATTATTAAATGAATAGTTAATCATTTAGGGAAGAATCCTAAAAAAGGTGGTAGTCCACCTAGAGATAGGAAGTTTATGATGAAGAATATTTTTATGTGAGGATTTCTGTTTATGGATGGAAATAGTTGTCCTAGGTAGAAGATATTTAAATTTTTGAATATAAGAATAATGTTAAGGGAGATAATTGAGTAGATGATAAAGTAAATGGTGAATGCTGATTCAATAAATAAGGTTGTTCTAATTATTCATGCAATGTGATTAATTGATGAATAAGCTATGATTTTTCGTAATCTGGTTTGATTGATACCAATGATTCCTCTAATTACTATTGAGAATAAAATGATTGTAATTATGAGATTAATAGTTTTTGTATTATATATTAACAAGACTATGGGGGCGATTTTTTGTCATGTTAATAGAATAATACAGTTTATTCAGCTTAGTCCTTCTATAACTTCAGGAAATCAAAAATGGAATGGGGCGGCTCCTATTTTTGTGAAGAGGGCTGAATTTATTATTATGGTTATTAAATTGTTTCATTCTGTATTATTGATTATGTTATTTAAATACATTATTATAATAATTGAGAATAATAAGATGGTTGATGCGATTGCTTGTGTAATAAAATATTTTAGGGATGATTCTGATGATAATAAATTTTTTGATCTTCTTATTAAAGGAATAATTGATAATAGATTAATTTCTAATCCTATTCATATTCCTATTCAAGAGTATGATGAAATTGCAATTAATGTTCCTATTATTATTGTTATGTAAAATAGTAATTTGTATAAATTGGTTATTAAAAAGAAAAGGATTAAAACCTTTATATGTGGGGTATGAACCCAGGAGCTTGATTAGCTTATCTTTTTACACTTTATTATACGATGTATAGAAGTTTTTGATACTTTTGGAAATAGTTTGATTCTATTAAGTGTAATGAGGGTAAAATTTAATACATAATTTATTCTATCAAAATAACCCTTTTTTCAGGCACCTCATTTGTGTATATTTGCTAACCAAATAAATAAAATAGACTTATAATTTTTATTATTATTATTTATGGATTGATTTAAGGTCTATTGGTCAGAAATTTGTTGAACGGGAAGTTTGACTTTTGTGCACAAAAAAAAATTAGCAAAATTAGGTTAACTTGATAAAAATTGGAATAGAGTAAATTTCGAGCCTTTTTTGGAGGGTAAATTAACCTTTCAATAAAAATTAACTAATAATATAATTGTTATAAAATATATATATATATATAAATACTTTAAATATAATTATATATATATAGTTAAAGTACATAATTCAGAATTAATATAAAAATGAAATATATTAATGTCAATTTCCTTATTTTTGCAATTTATAAAATAACAATCGTTGAATAAATAATCATCAATCATCGGAATAAAACATCGATTTGGGGAGAAAAAAATGAGTATAAATAATTGAAATCTTTTAGTAATGTAGGTAATGCTTATTGCCAATATACATTTATAAATATATAATATAATATATAAATATATAATGTTAAACGAACTAATAATCAACGATCTTAGGATATTTTAATAGTTTATATACTTCCCGTATATTTCATTATACGTATATTATTAATATAAGAGATTATTATACTAAATATAAAATAGATATTTTTAAATAATTATTTAATTTTATATAATAAATTAAATATTTATATAATAAGCTCTTTTTTTTTTTGAATTTTATAAT